AAGCATAGAATTGTTATTAATTCTTTTTACTTTTTTGAATCAAAACTTCTCGCATTATCCTAATCTCTAAGAGAAATTCTTTGATTCTTCAACTTCAATGAAATCGGAACAGTTCCCTTCATTTTTCTATTACTACATTTGTATGAAATCTAATCGGATTCAATTTTTTTTTATTAATTCCTGTCAAAAATAAACAATTTGAGTAATTTGATTTGAGTAAAGGGGTTTCTTTTTTTGTAATGAATCTGTTTTTACGTTATTTCGTACTGTACAATTCCTTTGTTTGTGAGATCATTTTCTCACGAAAGGAAATTCAAAATTAAATTTATAGAATAGAATGGATTAATACACCTATGTCTAGATCTGGGATAAATGGAAATTTTATTGATAAAACCTTTTCAATTGTAGCCAATATCTTATTACGAATAATTCCGACAACTTCAGGAGAAAAAGAGGCATTTACCTATTACAGAGATGGTGCGATTTGATTATTTTATTTTTATTTTTTTTTTACCCCTCTCAGTCTTAAGAGAAAATAGAAAGACAACAGAGGAAAAAAAAATTATTGAAAAAATATACGCTTGTTGAAGGTGAAGTTTGTTAAAATAAATAAAGCAACCCCTTCGGTCGTGTATCCCCGATTAATGCAGCCTCAGATGCTTCAATTGTTGATTCTAGAGTATTGAGCGAAAGGTTAAACCTATAGGTTAAGTTAACCCTACTTCACTAGTACCAATAGGAGGCATAGGGGAAGAAGCACTACTCCTAGGAATCAACGCACGAAAACTTTGTTAGAAATGATTCCCTTTACTTATCAGGATCGGGACTAACAAGAATGGTTGGGACAACAAACATCCATCTCGTTCGTATTTTGGATACCCGTATAACCATCGAAGACTGTTGAAGTGACTAATTCCTGCAAATTTTAGGGCGTTGAAGACAAAGAAATTGTTGGGGTCGCCTTTTTTTAATCTAATATAATGCCAACATGCTTGATGTTAAGGAAAGATCTTTTACAAGAAGGTTGGCTAGAGATTTCTTGTAAAAACACCAGCCCCGCTCAGTTTATAATGAGAATCTTTCAATCTTTTTTGATTCCATGTCTTTTTTTCATTATGCACATAAAGGAGGAGCCGTATGAGGTGAAAATCTCATGTACGGTTCTGGAACGGAGATTCTTTGAATCGAATGACGACCGTAACGGATGTCGGCTCAATCCGAAGGAAATTATGCGGAAGCTTTACAGAATTATTATGAAGCTATGCGACTGGAAATTGATCCTTATGATCGAAGTTATATACTCTATAACATAGGCCTTATCCATACAAGGAACGGAGAACATACAAAAGCTTTAGAATATTATTTTCGGGCACTAGAACGAAACCCGTTCTTACCACAAGCTTTTAATAATATGGCCGTTATCTGTCATTACGTGCGACTATCTCCACTATAGAAATAAAAAAAGGGGAAGTAAAGAAGAAATCCGTTAATAAATACTAAAAAAGGGTAGGCTTTCTACATATGTATCGTTCAAAACAACGATTTTTATCAGCTGTAGCAATGAAATAAACTTCATAAAAGTCGAAATATTAATATGAAGAAATAGGTATGCCTAAATACTTTATTCTATGGATAAAGGATCTAATTGACAGAGGAAGCGCCGTAAAGATCAATTCGCGAGGTTTTGGTCCGATACAATAAGAACTGCTTACTTATGTCATGATATGAGATAAAAGTTAGGAATCAACTTATGTAATAAAGTTGATCCCCTAAGGTATTGAGCAGCGGTGTAGCATCAGATCCCAAAGATAGTAAGTCTTTTCTTTCTTATGAGGGAAGGTCTTTTTCAAAGATTCTATATAAATTTATATATGAAACCGAGATAGTTACCTTTCAGAAAAGTCTAATGATAGTTAAAATGCTTATGCTTTATTCTTCTGAAGGTGGGAAAAAAGATAAAACTGATTATTAACAAAATTTTTAGTTTGAAACTCATGTAATTAACCTCTTTCTTTTGGTTAACTCGAGAAAAAAAGGGATCGCGATATATCTATGAGAAATCTCATTCAATTAGATACGATAGATTACATCAAAAGAATTTGATTTGACTGTTGAGCCGTATGAGATCGGAAACTCTCAAGTACGGTTCTAAGGGAAGGAATCCCCCTATTCCGACCGGGGAGAACAGGCCGTTCAGCAAGGAGATTCGGAAATTGCGGAGGCTTGGTTCGATCAAGCCGCCGAGTATTGGAAACAAGCTATAGCGCTTACTCCTGGTAATTATATTGAAGCACAGAATTGGTTGAAGATTACAAGGCGGTTTGAATAAGAACACTGTTATATTTATTTAGGTTACATTTCGCATTTTTTATATTTGTTAGAATTAATTATTTGTTGTCCCTATCGGTCAAATAACTAAAATGGATCGTTTTTCTGGGAAGAACCAATCAAAGAATTTCATTATATCCCTTCTAAGATCGTTCTATTTCGTCTAGTATTT